ATATCCCTTCAACATAGGTCATCGAAATGATCTCGGACAACCCACGCCAACCGAACCAAAGCACGAAAGCCAAGATCTTTCATCAAATTGATTCCTATTCGAACAGTGCATAACCGCATGGATAAGCTCACATTAACCCGTCAATTTTGAATCCAATTTGTGATTTGATTTGGAGGAATGATATATTGAGATATCAAGAAGAAATTAGCATGTAATAATATTGATTAATACAAAAGAAAAGGTTGTCCATTTCTTCAAGCACAGGAATAGAGAAAGAAGAAATCCAAAAGATTTTGCATAGTCTTTTTGACCGAAAAAGAAATCTTATTCGTTTCGGATTCTTTGCTCAATGGGAAAATGGATCAAGTTATAGAATATAGAACCTATACTTGAAAAAAAAAAGAGAATCTCAAATGAACAAATTCAAACTTGAAAGGGTTCTTTCTAATTTTCGGGGAATGAAGGACAAAAACAAATCGATCAATAGGGATCTCTTATTCCTCTTAGAATATCGTGATTTGATCTGCATATTTCTGGTAGAAAGAACAATCTTCGTTACCAATCCTTTGATCATAAAGAAAAATGGAAAGTGTTCGATTAGAACATGAAAACGTGACTGAATTCGTTCTAGTTACTCCTTGGGACATAATAAAGGAAGAGAATATGAAGATTCTCGGATAACGAAAAGAATCCAATTTCTTCTACTTCAAATTTCTCCTACTTCAAAAGAATTGAACGAGAAGCCGTATGAGGTGAAAATCTCATGTACGGTTTTGTAGAGTGACGGTAAAGGTAACTTATCTGTCAACTTTTCCACTACCACCCCCAAAAAACCGAACTCTGCCTTACGCAAAGTTGCCAGAGTACGATTAACCTCTGGATTTGAAATCACTGCTTATATACCTGGTATTGGCCATAATTTACAAGAACATTCTGTAGTATTAGTAAGAGGGGGAAGGGTGAAAGATTTACCCGGTGTGAGATATCACATTGTTCGAGGAACCCTAGATGCTGTCGGAGTAAAAGATCGTCAACAAGGGCGTTCTAGTGCGTTGTATATTCTTATCTAAGACTTGTATCATTTTATGATGATGCCATGTTAATTGCTAGAAACATGTGAAGTATATGGCTAACCTAATAACGAAAGTTTTGTAAGGGGACTGGAGCAGGCTACCATAGGACAAAAGATCTTATTTCTAAAGAGATTTGGAACTATTATACGTCTAAGGTTCAATATTGAAATCATTTCATAAGTTTTCCCCGACTTGTCAACAAGCAATTCAAAATACCTCGACTTTTTTAGAACAGGTTCGAGTCAAATAGCAATGATTTGAAACACTTTTTTTTTTTTTACACTCTTTTGGGAACCTAAGGACTTGATCGTACAGATATGTAAAATACGAGATTTCCAATCATAGCAAGAAAAAGGAAGGAAACGGATACTCAATTTAAAGTGAGTAAACAGAATTATATACATAAAGAATAGATCTCATATCTACCTATATAATCATGTGGAAAGCCGTATTCGATGAAAGTCGTATGTACGGTTTGGAGGGAGATCTTTCATACCTTTAGAGATCCACCCTACAATACGGAGTCAAAAAGCCGAAATAAGTGATTCATTTTTAGCCTTTATGAAATGGATTATTGAACCCTTTTCACACTCATGTCACGTCGAAGTACTGCAGAAAAAGAAACTGCAAAATCCGATCCAATTTATCGGAATCGATTAGTTAACATGTTGGTTAACCGTATTCTTAGACATGGAAAAAAATCATTGGCTTATCGAATTCTTTATCGAGCCATGAAAAATATTCAACAAAAGACAGAAAAAAATCCACTATCTGTTTTACGCCAAGCGATACGGGGAGTAACTCCCAATGTAACAGTAAAAGCAAGACGTGTAGGTGGATCGACTTATCAAGTTCCCGTTGAAATCAGATCTACACAAGGAAAAGCACTTGCCATTCGTTGGTTATTAGGGGCATCTCGAAAACGTCCGCCGGGTCGAAATATGGCTTTCAAATTGAGTTACGAATTAATGGATGCCGCCAGAGGGAATGGCAATGCTATACGCAAGAAGGAAGAGACTCATAGAATGGCAGAGGCCAATAGAGCTTTTGCACATTTCCGTTAATCTATGAACAGGATCGAGATCTATCTATATGGATAGATCTATCTGATCTATACAGATAGATCGATTCGAAAGAGAAATATTTCTTCGAAATTGATCAATATGTCTATCGGAACGAACGAAAGATAAAAGAAAACAAGGATGAAACATAAATCCTAGATCAACCAAGCCCTCTCGGGGGGGGGGCTTGCTTAATAAAGAATAAGATTCTGAGATAAGATTTGATCCTATTCATGAGGATTATGCAAATCTCCTATTCCAAGAATAGAAAGTTGAAAAAGATTGAGACTTTTTCGGAGATTGAATGAAGTTACTAATTCATGATCTGGCATGTACAAAATGAAAACTTCATTTTCAATTATACCCTGAGATCATTTTTATGAAAGAGTTTCATTTGCTTCTCTTCCATGGAGGTTCTATTTTCCCAGAATGTATCCTAATTCTCGGCCTAATTCTTCTTCTGATGATCGATCTAACCTCTGATCAAAAAGATACACCTTGGTTCTATTTCATCTCTTTAACAAGTTTAGTAATGAGCATAACGGTCTTATTATTTCGATGGAGAGAAGAACCTATGATTAGCTTTTTGGGTAATTTCCAAACGAGCAATTTCAGCAAAATCTTTCGATTTCTCATTTTACTATGTTCAACTCTATGTATTCCTCTATCCGTGGAGTACATCAAATGTACAGAAATGGCTATAACAGAGTTCCTGTTATTCCTATTAACAGCTGCTCTAGGGGGAATGGTTTTATGTGGTGCTAATGATTTAGTCACTATCTTCGTAGCTCTGGAATGTTTCAGTTTATGTTCTTATCTATTATCTGGATATACCAAGAGAGATGTACGGTCTAATGAGGCTACTATGAAATATTTACTTATGGGTGGGGCAAGCTCTTCTATTCTGGTTTATGGTTTTTCTTGGCTATACGGTCTATCCGGGGGAGAGATTGAGCTTCAAGAAGTAGTAAATGGTCTCATAAATACACAAATGTATAACTCCCCAGGAATTTTGATTGCGCTCATATCCATAGCTGTAGGAATTGGATTCAAGCTTTCTCTAGTCCCTTTTCATCAATGGACCCCTGACGTATATGAAGGAGTGCGATTCGTTCGACGAATTATTACCCCTATAATAAGCGGATATATATCTTTTTTAGAGATGTTTAGATCTATAAAAACTCTATGGACATGCGGAAGAGAAAAAGACTGTTATCCCCACTCGGGCTAAGGCATAACTTTTACCAAAAGTTATTCGCGAGATTTTTGTTGAAATAACAATTAAGGTAAAGCAAGGTCAAAAATAACTAATATCTTTGAATAAACAGAGATATTTTGCAAGTCAGTTATTACGGGTAGTTCTTACAAAGGATCAGACCAATGACGTATACAATACTTTCATTCTCGATGTAAATGCTACATAGTCAGTTTTCATCCTTCAAGGACTACGAGTGTAATAGAAGCATCCGTCGACAAAAAGATCACCCTAAGATGATTATCTCATGGCTATTGAGAACGAATAAAATCAGATGGTTCTATTTCTCAATCTTTTTGACTTGTTCTTGCGGAACCGAAGTCAAAAAGATCGAGAAAGTCAGTGATTCACTATGGGAACCGCTGATGGAGGATTCCTCGGGAAGTTAAGGATTAGTAATCCTTTTCTATAAATTGAATCGATTCGGTCTTATACATACGCGAGGAAGGTAATGAAAAAGGAATAAGATGATTATGTCCTTCTTTTTTTATCACTTAGGAGCCGTGCGAGATGAAAGTCTCATGCACGGTTTTGAATGAGAGAAAGGAGTGAGGGATCCTCTTTTCGACTCTAACTCTCCCACTCCAGTCGTTGCTTTTCTTTCTGTTACTTCGAAAGTAGCTGCTTCAGCTTTAGCCACTCGAATTTTCGATCTTATTTTCTACTTTTCATCGAACGAATGGCATCTTCTTTTGGAAATATTAGCTATTCTTAGCATGATATTAGGCAATTTAATTGCTATTACCCAAACGAGCATGAAACGTATGCTTGCATATTCGTCCATGGGTCAAATTGGATATATCATTATTGGAATAATTGCTGGAGACTCAAAGAATGGATATGCAAGCATGATAACTTATATGCTGTTCTACATTTTCATGAATTTAGGAACTTTTGCTTGCATTGTATTATTTGGTCTACGCACAGGAACTGATAACATTCGAGATTATGCAGGATTATATACGAAAGATCCTTTTTCGGCTTTCTCTTTAGCTTTATGTTTACTATCCTTAGGAGGTATTCCTCCATTAGCAGGTTTTTTTGGAAAACTTTATCTATTCTGGTGCGGGTGGCAGGCAGGCTCATATTTATTGGTTTCGATAGGACCCCTTATGAGCGTTATTTCTATATACTATTATCTAAAAATAATCAAGTTATTAATGACTGAGCGAAACAAAGAAATAACTCCTCACGTGCAAAATTATAGAAGATCTCCATCTTCTTTCATATCAAAAAATTCTATCGAATTGAGTATGATTGTATGTGTAACAGCATCTACTACACTGGGAATAGTAATGAACCCAATTATTGCAATTGCTCAGGATACCTTATTTTAAGGTCTATTTATTCGTTCAATCCGGAAGAATTAGTCGATTTGTCCCGCCCAAAATGGGAATAGGCCGAGATTCTGAGATGAACTTCTAATTATGAGATCAACTTGATCATCGAATTAGAAGTTCATTCTAGACTAGAATAGGGTTATTAATAGGGCTATATACATTTTCATTATGGGAAAAGGTCATTCGAACGTATGTAGATAGATATCTACGTCGTTCCATTCTATTTAGGAATCGATATATGCGCACATATGATCGAACCTGCTTTTGACATATCATTATTTGGGTACCATGTTCGCTTCTCTAGGCTTCTATTGAATCGAAAAAGAAAAGATGTTCGATCGTGCATATTTTTGATGTATATGAAATATCCTCCGGATAATGAAAATCGAAAGAAGTTGGTGATATATTAGGCTTGGACCTATATAACCGATCGATATAAATACCCCAATACTCTATCTTTGTCATAGATTCTACATTCCATCTATAATGATAGATGATCGTAATATAGATATCATACTCATGGAATATGATTCACTTTCGGGATGCCTTGATGGTGGAATGGTAGACACGCGAGACTCAAAATCTCGTGCTAAAGAGCGTGGAGGTTCGAGTCCTCTTCAAGGCATAATATTGAGAATGCTTATTGAATGAGCAATTCAATAACAAATATCGGATCTAATTGATTATCTCAATGTACCGAGATCGATTTATTCGATATCTGTTGATACGAAGTATTCCGACGATTCCCTATATACGATATGAGTTAAAGCTGTTGGAATAGGTTCGACAGTGGATCACAAGATCTTGGCGATCTTCTCTATCTAATGAATGGAGAAGTCCATTTCAAAATGGTCCGCCCTGCACCCATCCCCCGAGTAGATACCTCAACAGGAATCACACAAATGCAGGTAGATCAATAGAAACTTCTGGGAAAATGCCCCCCCCCCCGTGACCCAACAGATGGAGTACATTCCACAAAGGAACATATGGGAGAAATTGAATGAAAAAATGAAAAAGACCAAATCTCAGGTGGAATGTTTCTATTTCTTTTTATGTCCATTAAAGAATGCATGAAGCTTGTTTCTTACTAATTATGAGGTATACGCAATTAAGGACATAGATTGAGGAGAATCTATATACCCCTCTTAAAGTTTTGCAAGATCCGGGAGTTGCGATCGAACTTAAACGACTATACCAATGTTGAATCCTGTGACTCTATAGGCAAATAAGGGATCCTTTCTTCCGAATGGGAAGTGTAAGAAAAAAAAAGAGTACCAGAACCAAAATCGAAGAAATAAGGGGTAAGCATAGTAGAGAATACCTCATTAAGTTCAATCAAATTGACTTGGCTCATATTCCTTGCTATGCTCACTCTTACACGGTCGAGATCTCGGAATAAGGAATCTATCTTCAAATTCAAGATCTATCAACTCTTTGTTCTTCTTTTTTCTTCTTCTAACATACTTTCCATTCTTGGACAAGACCGAGAAAGGATTCATTTTCGAATAGGATCTGAAATCGAAGCAGATGTAGAACTTCTCATTTGTTTCCACGACCCTACTACCCGGTCAATTTCGTTCTACTTCATTTCATTGCCCTTTCATCGATGATGACAGATTTTTCCGGCTAAAATAGATATGTGAAATCTATCTTTTGTTGTATGAATTAAGTGTTCAATTTCCTTCGGAAAAAGCCATCTATTTTTCAACAATGTCCTTGTCATTTGATTCAATAACATTCTGTTAGATAGGAACAGATTTGATAAATATTTATAACTCTCGGATAGAGTATTATAAAGAAAAGATTCATTCGATAATGAACTATTGGTTTCAAGCCATCTTTGGCGATGAATTAACAATTCGAAGCGATCAACCTTTTCTTGCGGATTTTCAATCAACCAACGTTGATATAGAAATGTAGGAGTATATGGCTGTATACGTTTCAATCGGATACCAATTGCTTGAATGCGTTTGAAAGCCTCAATATGTTCCTTTTCTGCAAGAGGCAATTGTTTCCACGAATTTATGACCGAATTGGTCATGAATTTTGAATTATATCTATGAAAAGCACCTTGGATACTTTTTTTAGGGAAGAGATGTTTTTCTTGTCTTCTTATTGAACCGTAAGTAATATAAAGCCTTCTCAGCATTTCTTCATTTGCAAAAAATTCCCGACGTGAAAACACAAGGTGCTGATCTTGAAATAGAAAACCTGTGGGATCCCAAAGAAATCGTCTTCCTAGAAAGAACATTGGTTTATTAGAGGATTTAGATCGCATTTGATATTGTATAGAAAATTGAAATATTCCTATTTCAAACCGCTCTTGTAATGATATATCTTCCAATTGAGACTGTATATGTTGTAGATTCTTTTGTCTTGCGTTAGAATGATTTCTCTCATGAACATAAAACCCCTTTTTATGTGGTCCTTTTTGGAGAGACTCTAAATTCTCTCTAACCCTTTTACAGTAACTGGCCTGCTCCTCTTGAAACAATCCGAACTGATACGAAAATCCCAATTCATTGGGTCTTTTTGTACGATCAAATAGATTACTGCGAAGAAAACTAAGACGCCAGATCCTAGGAGCCCAAACTATGTTATTGACTAATTTTTCATCCATTTGTTTTGCGCCGGGAGTTTCTTGTTGAAACTTCAATTCATATTCTTTATATATAAACATTTTATTGACCATAGAATAAACCCCTTTTCGCATCACATTGAGATGATTTCTCGTTTTGGGCTGAGGAGCAAATGTGATTTGATTCTTATCAGGCTTACCCCGGCATATTCCTAACCATGGAAACTCCACCAGAAGACTTTCTAAAAGACCAGAAGCTAAATCGAAATCATGCTCAGCGAATCTATCGAGAGGAATCCAATTCTCTCTATTTTGTCCCGATATAAACCAGGAATCTCGAGCTGCTGATCCGGCCAAGCAACCCAAAATATGGGGGAGTATGGTCAATTCCTTCATAGTTGTTCCAGCAATAGAAGGTTCTAAATACCATTTGGACAAATAAGAAAACCTTTTCTTCCATAATTCATTATTAATAGATAGAGGATTCATAGAAGAATTCCTTCTAAGTGTATTTTGTATAACAGCTTTTCCCACCTTATAGGGAAGTATTTCGTAATTTTGACCGGATCCAACCTGATTATCTATAGATTGCAAACCCCAAGTTTGTCTATAAAGAGCTAATCTAATTGTATCAGTGCCTATAACTGATTTATTTTGGGTAATACTAATTGATAAGGCTTCATTGGCAAGTGCTGCTAGATCCCGTGCATTGGAACCTATGGTTCTAGATCCAAATTCCTTGGGACAAGACAACTCTTTTTCCGAGTCAAACCCTTTGCTGCGTAAAAGAATAGGAAATTCCTTTTGTCGTTGTGGGATAGGAAGCATTCGAACATTGATTGATCTGTCTAATCGATTTGGAGCTATTGGAGCTGGATCCACTTTTTTAGGAATATGAGTCGAAGCAATAACAAGAAGATTTCTAGTAGAATCTTTCTCATCATCTCTAGAGAGATGGTTCACTAATAAACCAAGGAAAAAGTGAGTTAAGTAATTGACATTCAGTTCATGAATGTTTGGAATCCATATTATGCAAGGGGACATTCTTTTTGCCAATTCGAAGGTGAGATTGAATTGGTGCATTTTTTGCACCACATTATTCATACTTCGTATATCGAGGAAATTAGAATATTCACCTTTGTCATACAGGAACTTGTTTAGGGATATTCTTACCAGAGGAACATAAGAGTCTGCTGCTAGACCCTTGACCAAATAGGATCGTCCGGTTTCCGCAGGACCTATCAGTAAAATCCCTTTGGAAAGGGATGATCCTAAGTGGAGTGAGAAAGGTTTTCCATGAAATGTGAGGTTCAAACCCCTAAAGATTTGTGAAGAGGTAATCTTCCGACAAAAAGCGAGGAAGACCCATCTTTCTGTTAAACGAGATTGATCGAACTCGTGATTCATTAGATCTTTCTGATAAGTGTCGGCTAAATAGATCAGGTAAATAAGTCCCGGCTGTTCAGTGATTTGATAATCAAATTCATTCTTGAAGAAATTATGACTGTGAGTCAAATTCGATCCAAATTGAGAGATGTTTTTTTCTGTTATTAGAAACTGAACTAGTAATTCTCTCTCTTTTCCAGAGATATCCATGCTGAAGCACGATCTGTTCAACTCTCTTCTTATAGGTGAATAAAACTTTCTATTCCTCATAGAATAGATCAATTCGTCCAGAAAATAGATGGATATGTCCCTTATATCCATAGAGAAAAGCAGACCAGGCAAAGGATGATCCATCAGTTTTTGCAACTCGATCGCGTATGACGGATCCATTAAATCTTTGATGCGTTCAAGGTGTATCTGTAACTCAATAAAGGCTGAGGAAACAACGAAAGAATATCGAAGAACGAAATATCCAAGGACGAAAAAAAGGATAAGGATCGAATATTCATACTCCCGAGCATTCAGCAATCTCAGATGTGCCCATATAGATAGAACCGATGACTCATTCTTTTGATTAATCATTTCCTTGAATGAACAAAGATTCCATAAAGAAAAAAACTTATCCAAGATATTGGTTCTCAGATTACATTGTAGAAGTGCCCATAATTGATGAGAAATTGCCCACGATAGATTCGATTTATGCATAATATCATGCAAAATAGATACAAGTTGATCACTGCTATTTAGCAATATCTCCGGAAAAGTCTCTAGAAGTAGATTCTCAAGATATTTCCACCATGCAGAAGTCAAGAGCCATGGCGTATATGCTCGGAACAAATCCCATTTTTTAAAAAGACTCTCTATTTGAGAGATCCTATGCATCTCTTGTTTCTTAGCACGTTCATTAAAACGCGGTGAACAAAATGGTAAGAGATTCCGTTCCTCTTTAGAGAAATTGAAAAGGGTGCTTCTTTTATCTATGGCTTTGTTCTCAATTCTGTTTTTTGAACCTTCTGTTGAACTAGATTTTACAAACCGATCTCGAATCCGATGAAGCATTTCCTGGTTCTTATCTTTTCTTTTTAGAAAGATTTCGGATAGTAAATCATCTCGATAAGATTGAGTTTGAATAAGACCCATGTTTGAACTGAAACCCCCCTTAAGGTACTGATCGAAGTTGTTTTCTTCTAAATCGGATCTATTTAAGAAGGGCTGACAAGAAGTTTTTTCGAAATTGGCTATTCGTTCTCTCGTTAAAGGCGTTGTAGAAATCTCTTCGATCGAGGAAATATCTATTTTATCATGAACAAATGGATTCAATCGAGTTAGTAAATCGAAAGATTTGTACAAGTCATAGATTGATACAAACGTTTGGTTACCGCTTTGTTGCAAATATTTAGGTAAGAATATGTTAGATACTTGTGACTTTATAAGTGAAATAGTATCTTTCTCCAAGTGAACAGGTCTTATTTCACTAATGGACAAAGAAAATAGATTGCTGTGGATGGGCGAAATATTGAATAATTGTCCATATGTAAGATTATGATTTTTTGTATGAATCCTTTCCATATAATAAGGTAATCTTTTCTTATAATTGAACCGAGGATGATGTGAATAATCGAAGAATTGTAGTGTATTTGCTTTGTAAAAAGAAGCTCTCGATGAGCTTTGATTAGATAGTTTTACGGGATTCAACCAGTTGTCTCGATCGTTGGATATCGTCGAAAAATCAGTGTTATCGAACAATTCCATGCAATTCTTTTCATTCTCGAATAAGTCAATAATAAATCGATTCACCGGCATCTCATGATAGAAAAATTGTGCTACTGTTCTTTCGTCGATCAAGAATTTCGATCTTTGTGAAAGATTATGGTTATCCAAAAGAAAGGGTTTGAATGTTTTTAAATGAACGATTCGAACACCAATTGATTTTAACAACTTATTGAAGAGTTGATCATTCATACCCTTTAACTTATCAATGAAAAACTCGGGAATGAAAATAGCCGAATGAGAAATGGATTTCTTAGAAAGAAAGATCTTCACAGTATTTTCAGCAATCAAAGAAAACTTAGAATAATCTTTTTTGTTGGGACTTCCAGACCAACCAATTGAATCTCTATTAGCACATGATTCAATCGGATCGAACACTATTTTCAAATCGTTTTGTTTAGAAACAAGATGTTTCGAACATCTCTTCAAGTATTCGGTCTGATTGGACCATTTGTACACATTCAAATTCCGATTGATACATTTATCAGTTCGAAGAATAGAATGATCAAACCATTCTTTTTGACCTTTTCTCCAATTTGATGGATGTCGGTTAATTGTATCTTTCGATACATTATTCAAATTTTCATTTTCTATCCAATTTGTTCGAATTTGATCCTTTAAATTGCGACTGGACCCGTTCATTGAATATAATTTGTTGAATGCATTTTTCAAATGCCCGTGAATCTTATATCGAATCAATTTGTACCAATTTGAAGTTTCAGTTCTGTAATTGTTAAGAGGGGTTCCTATTTCTGAACCCTTTTTGGAAGAGATTTGGATCAATTCTTTTTCGATTATTCGATCTAAATATTCATTCTCTTTATCAGTAATATTGAGTAGGATCAATAAAGATTGATTCTTCAATTTATTCTTGTGGTTGAAGATCTGATCCAAGAATCTATTCTTGTTCAGTTCATAGAATTGATTCACGTGATAATCAATATCAGGAGCAAGTGTATTATCATAAACCTGATTAGGCTTAGTTATTAATAGAGCGAATTGATCTGTTATTTTTAGAACTCTTTTTTTAAATCGTAAATTGTTGTGGAATATGTATTGTTCTTTGTTTTGATCACAGAATGAAGAAAATCGATTCCGAGACAAACTCCGGTTCATAAAGAGAATACAATTTAATTTGTTTATATCCCTCTGATTTTTTCTAATCATATTACATCCGGGATCTAATGAAATAGCACAATTTGAGGAAGGATTTTGAAAATATGTTCTTATCTTCCACGGATCAATTATCCCATTCTTTTCTGAGCCCCTGAAATATCTGAAAAAAACATCTTGTTGCCCTTTCAATAATTTGAAATTTTCAATAGGCTTCTTAGTAACACTAGAACCCATGCACGGTTCATCTATTGACAATATGTCAAAAAAATAAGAACGAATTGATTTTGTGAAATTCTCGATGAATCTTTTCCTTTCCTTTGGAAACAAATTCTCTGTTATAGACTTTTTATCTTCCGTAAATAGTTCTTTCGTCCAATAGATCGGAGAATCTTCTGAGAGACACTTTGAGGACAAATCTGATTTTATTTTTGTTCTTTCTATTCGAATAGAAGAAGAAGGATCCCAAAGAATTGATCTTTCTTTTAGTTGCTCGATCTCCGTTTTATTTATATATCCATTTGTGAAAATCCGTTCACAAAGATCTTTTTCAGGTTCCCAATACTCATTCTCAGTGAAATTGAGAGTCAAATCTATCTCCGAATCGATATCTTTCTCATCCCTCTCCGAATGAGTCTCCCAAGTTATCGGTCTTTGATTCTCTGAGATTATCTCATCCTTTTTGTTCATGTTCGTGCCATATTCTGAATTTTCACTAATGGGATCGAAATGATCGATGGATCGATTATAAGATCTTTTCAATTGGCTAGAATGATTGACTTTAATGAAAATAGATTCTGAGAAATTGTATAGAATATCCAACAATAAATTCTGTATCTTGCTAAAAAGCTGATCATTGTTCACATCATTCAACTGAATGAATTTCTCTTTTAAAATGTCCTTCGAAAGTTCCAATTTCTGCTGATCTTTCTCCCAACTAACAAAAGAATCTTTATAGAATTGCCAAAATTCAGCATAATTTTGGAAAGAGAGATACCCTTTCTCTTTCAATAGAATGGAAGATTCTGCAATAATTTGATCAGATTCACCCCAACTATTCCAGATCTGAAACATATTCTTTTTCCACCAACGCGGTCCCCATTCTGATTTTTCTTGATAGGATAATCGAAGATGGGAGAAATGCTTAATATTATTCGATTCAACAATTGATTTCGATTTCTGCTGCTTGAATGGACCCTCCGCTTCGAATAGCATTTTTTCACAAAAAGCGGACATGAGATAACAGATTAGATTATTACCTAATATTTCGACTTGCTGCTTCGAGCTCAAGTCGATCGTGTCCTGCTTATTTCTCATAAAAACACGATCGAAATGATATTCCCAATCATAGTCTTTGCGGATCAGATCATCAATATAGAATTCAAAAAACCCCTTTAGATGTTCCACATCTTTCTCTTTCAATGACATCTCAATTTTTGCTATTGATCCCTGAGGGATCTTCCAACTAGGAAGAATCTCTTCTATGATCCAATTCTTCCACCATCGTGAACCCCAAGAATCAATTTGATTATATGCAGGCATGACACACACTTTTCTTTTTGAGAGAACCCAAGCGTCCTCTTTCGAATTTCTCAAGTGACTTTGATATATCTTTCTCCCTTTTGGGAAAGACAGAAAAAGATGCGGAAAGATCAACAAATTTTTATTGAAAGACTCGAAATATTCTTCCGATGTTTCATTTCTAGGTTCAGCATAGTTTATAGGTATAGGAAAGAGTTTCATCGAATAGAACTTTTTTCTTTCAATCATACTTTTCTGATTCACGTGATATATAAGGACTGGTAATGTAAGTAGTACTACACCTTTGATTGTCAAAGATTGATTGCTTCTTGAACCACGTAGATCGCGTAAAAGCAACGTACTAAGAATTCGAGAGTCAAAGAGCTTAATAAGACGTTCTCGATGGGAAACTATTTTCGTGAACAATCTCACCAAATTCAATTCGGTCCATGAATTGAATAAATATTGAAAGCTTCGTATTTCTTCCAATTTAAATATCCAGGATTTCAATTTTTGTCGTTTCATTCCTTTTTTACAATAATTACATTACAATAATGAAATAGTTTTTGATAGATCTCTATCCTTAAATAGATTCAATGACTTCGGTCTTTTCCATTCTATTTTTTTCTATAATATTGATAGAATATAGGTATTTATCTATATAGGTACATAGATCTATATATCTATTTGTTCTCTACCAATTTGAAACGAAACCATATTGGATCTATTGAAATAGAGTATCGAAAAAGATCTCATCTATAGTATATACTTTGGGTGATCATGAATAGAATGACATATAAATATAATATTGGCATAAAGAAGAGCTTGCGTCAACCACTAAGAATTCAATTGATTCTATATCAATAGATAGAAATACTTCTTGTTCATTTGAAATTGAAAATGACAAAGATGGATTGGATCCAATCCGTTTCTTTATGGGCGAACGACGGGGATTGAACCCGCGCGTGGTGGATTCACAATCCACTGCCTTGATCCACTTGGCTACGTCCGCCCCAGAAGAACCAATTGACAGTCTCTATCTACGGTCATTCCTTCCAAGAAGAAGAGAGTTTCTTTCTAAGTTCCGACGACGAACTAACGGCAACCTCTGACAGAAAATGAAAGTGTTGCAAGATCGATAACCAACTTAGAACCAACTCTCGAACAATTTGTCATATACCTCTGTCAAATGTGCTTGACATGAATTGAATGGGAGAGAATGTCCGACCAATATCAATTTTGAGTTGATACTCATGTTAGACGATGTGCTCGTATTCTATAATACGATTGGTTCTTCTCTTCACGATGATCTCTAGCATCCATATGAGACCCATATATTAATATGACCAATGTCTAACAAACAATATCAGTGGGTAGAACAGCATCGAACGGAAAGAAGAGTACCAAACCTTTCATTTTAAAGAAGAGTACCAAACCTTTCAATAAAAAGAAAGGTTTGGTATTGTCTTTTCGGCGATTGGGACGAACTAATGATCAGAGTC